TGATTCGGGCGGTTGGTGGCCCCTTCGAGAGTTGCGGGTCCTTGCCGCTGCATGAGTGGTAGCTCACGCTCAAAACTCCTCCGACACGAGTCCTAGTCGTTGCGCAGCGGTCCGTTTCCCGGCTTCGCTTGCGCTATTTTTTGCACTTATTTTATTATTGGTTTAATCCATCCCCGACCCTAATCGAGTATGTATGAAGGGGTCAGTCAAGCGGTTCGGGTTCTCGGTCGGTTCCCGTTCGCCTGCCCCCCCTCATAGTCCATTAGTGGGTAGGGTGGTCAACTTAGAGGGCGCCCGCCTCCTCTTCAGACGTGTCTTCGACAACCTGGCGGTTGTTCGGTCTCCGCTTTTGGAGGCGGGAGTGCTTGGTCGCTGGGGTTTCCTTTTCCTCAACCAATTCGGTTGTGTCAGCCCTGAGATTGGTTGGTCTAACATTTATGAGCAGGCTGGCTGGACAAAGATGGATGGAAGGTAAGATAGATTTGAGTTCAAGTGGCACAGGACCTTCGATCGACCATGGGGCGTATTCTACCCTTACCGAATTCATTCTATTGAAGCGTAACGTAAAACTTATCATGTTGCATTTCTTTGGTTTGGAAGTTCCAGAATGTTGTCTGTGGATTTCTAACAAAGGAAAGCCCCCCCTTTCTTTATGCCATTTGATTAATGAAAGTTCCGTGCTGCTCGCCACTCCCCGAGGCCAAGGACGGGGTCGAACCGTCATTCCAGGATTTGCAGTCCGATACATTTCCATTATGTTACCCAGCCAAACCCGCCACCTCGTGTGCCAAAGTCAAACGGTTGTTCTTCCTTCCCCGCTCCCTATTTTTCAACATATGCGGTGGCGGGCGGAGCACTCTATATGACCGGCGGCGGGTTACCAGAGAAGAGGGGACAACTTCTTTCTCCCTTGCTCCATTTTCCTTTTCTGATTAAAAGTAGCAAGCCACTCCACTACTGGTACAGAGGCCGGCCAGAAGGTTGCTTCCTCCATATGTTCAGGCAAAGAACATCTAGAAGCTAGCTTTTGTCTTGTAAGCTACCACGCCTAATAATAATATAATTAAATTTAGCTTACCAAAGCAAAGTGGTATTACTAAAAAAAAGTAAATAAGCAACCAGTTCCGTTCCAAGTGACATGGCTTTTCACTATTCCTTATTCCTTTCCAGAGAAGCCCATCCAGCCCAGCGGATCCATTGTTTATGCGGCAGTGCGATGCTGCTGAAAAACTGAAGCCCTTAGGTATAGGTTGGGGAAAACTCCAAACAAAAAAGGGCCTTATTCTTCCTTATATTAAATATCAGTTTTAGAAAGGGGCATCCCTACCCCCTAAATTACAAGCTAGCGCGCAACGGCTTTTCAGCCGTTGTTGCTTTTTTTTGTTATCCCCCGCTTCAGTTTGCGTTTTTCGGATAGCCGGGATCCGACGTTGATTTCCGATTTATTTAAATGTCAGCTCCATGTTTTGGGCGGCCCATCTGGTTAGTTCAGCTATCACTGCAGGAAGCCCCTGCGGTTGTTCGGCTGCGTACTCCCCGTTTGCGTATCTCACACTCCCAAAGCATCTTTTTTTTTTCATATTTATTCCGGTCGGCTTCGTGCAGATAGATGTTTGCCGGGGGAGATTGGTGCTCCTGAGGTATGCCCTTCCGGTGGGTTGTTATATTTTCTGTCTATTCCATCCAGTGCCCGCACTGCGTCAGAAAATCTTCGTCTTCGATCTCCCTTCGCAACGCAATAAATAAGTCTAACAGTTTCTCTCGGCATCTGTCTTTTAAGTCATTGATCTCATATCTATAAGCAGGGGGGTCTGCGTTCACTATTAAGCCTACGCCCGTCCATTCCTTTCAAGCTTTTATCCCGCCCTTAGACTCGTTACGCTTAACGCCCACTTACTTAAAGACTCGTTGGCTCCGCGCTCTATTCGGTCGGAACCCGGTTTGAGAACCTTCTCTCATAGATTCCTTTCACCAAGTCATCGCCAGCAATCAGCTCTTATCCCTTGGTGTGGTGTCAAAGGGCGAGTTCCTTTACTTGTCTTGCCCAAAAACTTGCTTTATTCTCATTGGAGAAAGACTCTCCCGCGGCAAGGTTTTACACATAGGGCCAGCTGCTTTCTTTATCTCGCTTGCCGTTAGTCCGTCTAGCGCCTTTCTTTCGGTTGGGGTCCGTCCCGGGGCTTAGACCGCTTGGGTTCTATTTTTCTCGAAGGCAGTCAACGTGTCAGCCATTCCTCTCCCATTAGACTTGTAAATCCTTTGCTCTTTTTCCTTCTCTCCCTCTACTTTATTTGACAGGGGCGGATAATACCACTCTATCAATAACAAGAATACTGTAGCAATTCAGTTTCAAATGGTTTGAGCTTGGAAGCAACCTACTATCTATCGATAGGCTAAAACAGACTGCTATTGGCTGCTTTGCCTATCTATTCTATTATGGCCGGCTTGGAGACATCAGAGGAAGACCGTCATTTCTATCCGGGTACGATCATAGCTTCATTCATTCGTTGAACCTTGGGGATAACCATTAGCATTGAGGTCAATCACCACACCACCTCTATCCTATCATACGACATTACATGACGCGAGAGTGCATGGTCAACACACACCTACCTAAAGCGCCTACGTTCCGCTTGCAGCCAATACAAGCACAACCTAACTTGCACGAGATTCAACAACCGAAACTACAGGTAGTCCCGAGGGGACGGCATCCTCCTATAATAGTTTGCAGTACTGAACAAGCGAGTCATCGGTCGGGGGGTCTTTCAAAAAAAAGAAAAAAAAAAAGGACATCACTCTAATCCCTGAGAACTTCCTTGATGATTTAGCAATTGAGAGACGGTTGCGACAAGTAAGAAAGTGGGCCACCCGGGAACTGGAAGATAAAAAGAGTTCCTTTTGGCTTATATTATAATATTTTATTTAATAACAAAACTCTAACTGGGCAGACCCTTAATCACTTCTAGTGGACTATGCATAGGACTACCCACGGAGCGGTGAAAAGACAGAAAGTATTCCTATTGATTCTAAGGGAGAACGAAGGACGGAGTGGAGGATGGAGGCGGATCGGCTAGCCCGCACTTGAAATTAAAAGGCTTCTATAACAAGGGCATTACGGGATTGAGAGCAAGTGGTACGATAAGACCTGCAAGAAGGCCCCGAGCTACATATCTATCGCGGCTAAACATCACTGGAACGGAGCGGAGTCACTCGACTTAGAAGATGGGATTGAGCTCTACTTCTTATTCTTAATACGAGAGGAGGGTCACAGGCTGATAGGTGGAAGTATTCAAGATAACTATAGAGCGGAATGCTTGGAGCGAGCCGAGCGCTTTCCTTTTAGCCGTGTAACTTGGCCTATTGGTCTACTGGTCTATTAGTCCTTGTTCTCTTTTCGTTATCCGCATTGGAGCTAGAAAGGGCTACTTGTAGGACTTGTACCGATCTGTATTTAGCCAGCTCTTTAGCTCTGCTTGGGTCTATTGGTCTAGAGCTCTTCGGTTAAATGTCCTTTGTTTGTTGTCCCGTCGTTAAAGGTCGAGGGCAGAACTTTGGGTTAGAGCTCGAGGGTTATATCCAATGAATGAAGGGCACCGATGCCAGCCACCAATCCCCTTTCATCTTGGGGGCAACTCTATGCCTTCCCAGCTTTCTTTGCCCAGACAATTAATTTATCTTTACTTGGCTCAGTCTCTTCGAACCTCTACCTAGAGCATCTTCGAATCTTGTTGAATTGGTCTACCCCATTACCTTATAGTTTAGTTAGAACCGGAATCCCTATACCTAAAGCTACTGATTCAGATTCAGTTATTAAACCTGAGCCTTCTGAAGAGTCCATGTCCCTTTAGCCGGTGGAGCTGGTTCTAACCTCTTCTTTCGCTTACTGCTTTAGGAATATCAAGATTAGTCCACTACTAGAGAAAGAGCCCTTGTCTTTGGCGCCTAGTCTTCAAGTTCTTCTTCAATGTCAATTGTAACTTACTCCAATGCATTCTTTCACTCCCGTTCCTATCTTATTTTTACAATACCGGAACATCCTCTGCGCCGTGCCCTGGATATGCCATTTCCGCCTAACCCGAATCTCTTTCTTGACTGAGCTGCATTTCCAATCCGTTTAGTCGGTCTCGTACCCAAGTGTATATCCCTTATTTGTTTGCGTAACACTCTTGATATTTAAACCAGAGAATAAGCTTACCGCTCTAAGTCGATCTATTATTCTCTTTACCTCCAAACCTTCCTAGTCGAGCTTCCACCGCCCCTAAAGAAAGAGATGGGAGCACATCCGTAACTCAACGTTACGACTTACGGGCACTCATCTCATGGATACCCCTTCTTTTCTTGAGCCAGAGTTGGGGCTTTTGCGGCATCTAGTTCAGTATCAGATAGAGCAGATAGTTTAGTCCCTTGGCAAAGAAGGTTGACTTCTCTGTCACTTCCGTACTTCTGTAACTTATCTTTAGCTTATTAATTGAATTGGTTATAAAGTCTTTCCCTGGTATTGGCTAGAAGAGAGGGATTAGTCCCCCTCCAACACTGACTTCTTAGTCGAGTAGTTATCTTTCTCCTTAGCTTCGGTTTTATCGAAACTGGCTACTCCTTATGATATGCCACCTCAACCCCCGATCTAAGAGCATCTGAGAACATCTCCGGCATTGTCGAGGGAAACTCAGATAACCGGAATGATTGGCCTTCATGCCTATCCCCATTGATCAGAACTGGCAACAGATCTTTCAGCGGATGTAGCAGCGGATCAATATCCGCTGTGTTCAACTCCTGCTACTGGGTCAACTCCAAACCAACATTCGGGAAGGGAAGCCAAACTACTTCTTGAACTAAACAACTTCTTCCTTTTCATTGATTGACTAATGCCCCTCGGTTGAAAGATAATCTTTTACCGCTGGATCAGCAGCAGAAGAATTCTTCCTATTATAGATCACTGCCATCTCACGAATTGGATTTGAACCAATATCTCCGGGCGACTTTCCTTTTAGTCGATCGTGAGTGGGTCTGTCGTCCTCCTCATTATAGTCCTCCTAAAATCAATAGCATTTCGTCGGAAAACATCCTGTCTTTTTACCTGAGTAGTCCTATGCATAGTCAGTACTATAGCCCCAATCATGGCAACTAATAAAATGAGACTAGAAACCAAAAACCAGACGAAATAGTAGGTATAAAGTAAATTGCCCAATGTTTCCAAATTAGTCCAACTTCGTACCTTTCCGGCATAAACAGTATATCTCAGAGAGGTCGTATTTCTTTGGGTTGGTAGTAATGGAATGGTTTCATTATCTAAAATGAAGAACATTTCCCACCAAAGGATCAGTCCAATAATACCACTCACTGGTAAATAGCGCAATACTTCTTCGTGAATCTCCGCTATTTGAATATGGAACATCATAACAACGAATAGGAATGAAACGGCTATAGCTCCTATATGAACTACTGGGAAGATCATAGCGGAGAAGTCGAGACCTAACAAAATAAGTAAACCTGAAGTGTCGCGAAAGACTGGGATGGGAAACAAAACGGAATGTACCGGATTTTTAGCACGTGCAACCATCAAACCAGAGACCAAAGCAGGGCTCGACAAAACAGAAAGTATCATGGTACCCTTAGTCCAAAAAGCCTTCCCTGAAATGGAACTTTCATGCTGGAGCAAGAACTAGCATGAAAGTCGATCTATTACGACCAGCGCGGTTGTTCGTATTTCATTTTCTTCTTCTAAGCCTTACATGCACTAAGTTACTGACACTTACGGAATATCGAATCTTACACTGTGCACTGACTATAGTCAACTTCTATTCGCATTGACCGTAGAAAGTTCCTTCCTATCCTATTGCACTGACCAAAGTAGGTCGAGTTGACCTTCCAATGCATTCTTTTCGATCTTGTATTAAGTATACTTAACACCAACCCAATCTCGATGTTTGAAAGATGTTCTGTTCACATACTCGTTTTCACACATAGGAACAGATAGGCAGGAAAAACTACCCTTTCTAGAAAGAAGGAGCCTTCTTATTTTATTTATATACATGATAAACTAGTCCAAGAACCTCCTCAGCTTCACTCAGAACGACTAACTAGGTCGATGCCTACTCCTCCTTCCTCTTAATCTAATCGACTCATCCTTCCGTTCATTCTTATTATTACTTACCATACGAATTTTTCAATGAAAGATGCGTAGGTATTTAGGAGGTTTTTGTGGATTAAAAGACTAGCGATCAACCCCCAACTATACTCTATATTCCATAATATATATACGATGAAATAAGAGGCGACCTGGCAAGACCCGATCGGAAATAACCCAAGAGGAATTAGAAGAGTGGCTTAAAAGCTCCTTTAAGCCATCAAATTTCCCTTCATTTACACGAGATTCATATTTATTTTATTCCACTAATAGATTGGATAATAATCTAACTCCCGCACCGGAACTCTTGCTTCTTGGCCAAGAGAGGCTTATCGCTGCAATCGATTCCTAACATCTGATCGGCGATTGTGAAAAAAGAATAGGAGTCCTTTAGCCTTCGGTCAATAGGAGTCATTATTCCCTCTAGTAGGTCAGTCAGTCTTTAAATGTGTTCGTTCCATAGAATAGAAGAGAAAGAGTCAGTCTTTACTCCTTAGTCTGCCGCTATCTTTCATCCCTTAATTGCCTTATCTTTTATTTTTCTGTTGTAAATGTAAACCGGCCGTTTGTTAGGATCTTCTCGCCGTAACCAGTAATAGGCTTATCTGCCGTTTCATTCGCATTATCGTGAGCGGGTCTGGTGAACTACCCTTTCACTGGTTCTAGCTACTATTGGATTTGAACCAATTAAGTATTCCAACTCTGCCTTTTAGGGTAAGATACCCTGGCTTTCAGTTGCAGTACTGGTAATTGGCGACCTTGGGACGCATCTCAAGTGTACTGGGCACCCCCTCTTTGCTTATAGACTCAGCACAGAAAAAGCAAAAAAGAAGCAACTCCTTGAGCGCTAGGAGAGGGACCGCCAGATTGAGGATGAGGAGCGGGGTCGTTCGTTTTTCAAGCACGAATAGAACGATCTAATCTAAAGGGGTGTGCAACCTAGAGAGATGGCCGTCTCTCTTTGATGAATGTGGTATCGAGGTTCGGTTCATTTGGAAAAGAGGTCAGTCTTAGGGGAGACCATGCGAATGGTTGAATTGAATACACGTTTTCTCATTAATCCAATCTAAGCGGCGAAATCAATTTGTGGTGGAACTAATATATATTTATATATATGTTTGCTTCGATACAAGAGATCGGCCCCGAAGCAAGCAAGGTATGGTGGGTGCCAGCAACTTTCACTTGTTGGGAGTAGGGGCTGAAAAGAGCTCTTTGTATAGGTTGGGTTTGCTGGGCTTTGATGCTTACCTTATTATTATGAAAAGGGGAAGGTTTGATAAAGGAGCTTTTAAGCCCTTTTGCTGGATTGTTGGTCTGCAGCCCCGCCCTATAGATAGAATGAATCAAATAAGGAGAGGCGACCGAGCCACTCTTATACTACTCCTTACCTCACCCCCTTCTCACTCACTTAAAGGAAGGGCGAAGTCGCTGAAGCGAGTCTAAAGGCCAAAGAGTGATCTTTGAACGTTACTACGCTACGCATCCTTATTAATTCATAGGTATAGTGTAAGGTAGGTTTGTTTGGGTATAGCAGGACTTGAACCTGCGACCATTAGGTTAAAAGCCCAATGCTCTACCAACTGAGCTATACACCCCAAATATATAAATATAGTAGTAAATAAAGATTGGTGCAGAAAAGAGGGCGGGGTTGGGTCTGGCCTTCTCCTCATCATATTAAAGGGGCTCTGTATGAGGCTCGTACTGCGGAGCAAGCGAAGAATAAGGGCGCGCGTTAGCACTCCTGCAAGAAAACGGCCTTACTCAACAAGCGCACCTTTATTAGTAAGTTGTTTACACTCATTGAAGATTATATCTACAAAAGGAGGTCAACGGGGGATACTCAAGTTGCTCTCACTGACACCATCTACGAGAAGGTGAGGTCGTCTTTCTTTCCAGCCGCCATACGGTTCGCCTTAAAGCCGGAGAAAGGGAGGAGCTGTTATCTATGTAATTACGGTCTTTGTTGGCCGTTGTTCCGGTCGAGCACTCTCTTTTCTTTGCTTTGTTCAATAGAGTCTTACCAAACAAGACTGACTTCTGACCAACCCGCGAAGGGTTGTGAAGTTGGACCAGGTACGAAGAATGAATCTATATCTGTGTACGGTACGGAAGTTGCTGGCCGGCGGCCGCTCAACTGTTCGAGCGCAATACTGTGGTGGTTGGTTCCGATTCGACAAGGGTATAATGCCTGGTCGAAGGTCCAGTACAGTAGGTAGCAGGCGTGTTCGTTTTGGCTCCCGAGCGAGAACGAGAAATAGGCGCTCGCTGCACCATTCTTGCTGCTATGTACGTGAACCTTGACTTGAGAGATTCATCCAATGGAACCCACACTCAAAGGAGGACCACAAGCTCGGGGCTCGACGAAACAGAAAATATCAGCATTAAGAAACTTCTTGGGGTTAGCTGTGAAAGAAAGAGCCCGGCATTCATTCATATTCATAGCTTAGTCTACAAAAATAAAAGAGGGACCAGCCTCATCGTGGTAATTATCGGACATCTCTGATCGTTCACCTCTAATGTGACACGTTCCCTCCCAGTTATATGATCAACGGGATCAGTCGGCTAGAGAGCGGGGCTATTCTTCTTCCGGGGAGGCTAAGTCGTCCCCTCTACTGATCGAACCCTCAGTTCGGGGGTCTTCGTCAACATGTTATGAGGCTCCAGTCTTCGGCGGGTCACCATTACTTGACTTAGAAAGGCGAACATCTAGGCAAGGGAAAGCGCAGTGCGCCTGGTGCAAATGGCTTTAATTTTTCATGATATACCAATCAGAATGGGGGACCCTACCTACGTACATGATTGATAGAAGAACTACTTAGGGGGTCGGTCAACTTGATGCGGGAGAGGCATGAGTGCAGTTCGATCTTGTGGTGTATTCGTTTGTAGTGAGTAGGGCCTCTTTCTCGTTGATCAGTTCGCCTCCGCTCTATTGAAAGGTCTCCATTCCTACGGCGGTTTTGTCAACGAACGCGTCTCGGGCCGGATTGACTAACCTAACCCTTAATTAAGGGGGCCTTGCCGTAGTTGGGTGCTCTGCTTTAGTGTGATTGACGAAGGCTAGGCTAGTAATACCCAAAAGAAATTAAAAGAGATCGGGGTCGATAGTTGGCAAGGAACTTGATCCCCCCAAAACAAAAAAGGGGCAGCTGCGGTCGAACTCTAATTCTGGAAATCAAATAAGTCGGGGCCCTTTTACCTTACCAAGTCTACCGGATAGAAATTTGAAGATCGGGTTCAAATAGATACGGGAAAGGCTTTCTCCCTAAGTGGAATCGGTGGAATGCCCTGCTTCCGGCTAAGTATACAGAGTTGGGTCTACCGTTCGTTCAACCGTTACCTCTATTCTATTTTAGTGAAGGGAATGCTCTAGCCTCTCTGCAAACCTGCACAGTCCCGGGTCTCTCAATCTTCCAATCCAGCCTCCTTTCTAGATATAGACCTGAGTGGCCCTTTTCCCTCTTATTCAATTAATTACTAGGCTTGGTCTAGCCCCTTCAAAGGTAGCTATGGAGGAAGGCTGACGGATAGTGAATTGGAAGTAGGATTACTAAGTACTTCCATAGTAGAGTTATGGCTTAAATCATGTTAGGATCTTGATCTGGCTAAAGAATGAATCTTTCATTTTTTAAGGAATAGATAATAAGGACTAGGGAGGGGCCTTATTTAGGTAGGAAGAGGCTGAGGATGAGGCGGTAGACACAAAACGACTCAAAGAATTACATAGAAAAGAACCAGGCCACTGGAGTAGAAATTGGTTGGAAAGAAAAGGGCAGTGGGAAAGGATCCAAGAGGAAGTAGGTTTGCGGTGAGCCCCGCCCAGCGGAGACGACCAAGGTCTGGTAGCGCCGGTTCTTTGACATGCCGAGGTGATGTGATCCCTTCTGACTAAGTGACGAAAGCTTGAACTCGAGTGAAATCTTGTCTGAGTTCAGAAAGAAGTGAACCGAGGGAAAGCTATCATAACGGACTAGTTCTCTTATCCGTTAGGGTGGGGTATTTAGAATATGTATTAAGAAGAGGTTGAATAGCCGGAATGAGAGGTCGATGGCCTTCTTTCTATTCGAATTTGAACCCGAAGTAGGATTCGAACCTACCTTTATTCAGATAAACTGATCGCTCTACCAACTAGCCTTCCGGGTGGGCGACACTGATTTGCTAGATCTATATACAACCTTCTTGTATCATGGGTTTGAATCCCATAAGAGCTACATAACCATGTTGCGTTGGGCTTAACCGAGACCAGACATCTGCTTTTACTGCCATTGGTTTTGTTCGTCGTGGCGAAGTGGTCCATAATTCACTTAGTACTCGGTATAACTCATGCGTGAAAGAAAGCCCTTTACACGCCTTTTGAGACACTGAATGAAACTTTCATAAAATGCCTTTCTGGCTTACTATTCTTTTCTTTGGCAGAGGGGTTGTCGGGTGGGTGATTCGAAAGAGGTTTTTCCTAGCGTTTGAGGAAAGGTGGAATCGTTGGTAGGTTTCGGGTTCAGAAGCTAAACGGGTAACTCAAGGACTCCGATCAGAGGAGTCTTATTATCGAGAATGGGCTAGTCCTAGGACCGAAGAGACTCTCTACCAGTATACCTTTTAAAGAAAGTAGTAGGGGGCGGCAGATGACCCAACCGCGTGGGCAGGGTATGATTTCTATTTGATCTAGCTCTATTCCTACAGATGTGACCTTTCTAGGCCTATCCGACTTAGTTAAAAACTCTCTTAGTTGGAGGTATATTCCTTTCACAGATTCTTAGCTACATCTTTGTACCAGTCTTGTTAAGCATATATATAGGGCCACGAGCAGCACAGAGAAGGAACTGCAGATGGACGGAATCCGGTCTTAGCAGCAAATCATGTGGATGCCTCATTCAGTAGTGTTGATCCATTTGGTTTATCGATTCAGTTTTTTCCGGGAGCTATTGGCCAATCTCGTGAAAAAGGCCTTTCTATCCGGCAACTGTCTGTAGAGGCTAATATCTCTTGCGACCGCCTATTGATTTAAGTACCGGTGGTCGTTACTCCTCTAATCTGTCTATCTAGTCTAATGCAGTTCCTGCTCCATCCGATAGATATTTCCATCCATCCCTCTCTTTCTTTTTATGGCATGAGGCGCTGAAAGCCCTACCCTTTTTCTCAGAGAAAGTACTTAGGCTGCCTTTAGGTTCATTCTTGCAAACTAAACCCCTCCCCACCTTTTACACCCAGATACCAAAAGAAAAATAGAAGAGAGAAGTGGACGAAAGAATGGAATCCGGTAAGGAATAAGTGTTGCTTTGGCTTAATTGCTTGAACCAGGTCTAGCTAGGCTGGGAGTCGATTAGCCCGAGTTGTGTTAAGATAAGCGGCACTTGAATTTGAAGTAGCCATCGGCCAGGTCTTGGATGCTGAATGATCGGTCTTACCACTTGTATCGATAGACCCACTTTAAATTCATGCTGAGGAGATTGATTGAAAATCAAATACGGATCCTGATCTTGGAACTGCTTGAAGTCAAAACAAAGCGTGAACCAGGTCACAGGTATTTATTGCTAATCTGGTGATATCGTAATAAAGGTAAAGTAGCCAAGCCAAGAGGAATCGAATACCCTATCAGGGTAGACCGAGAATAGTTAGCAGGCGAGACAGATATTGAATTAACGGAAAGGACCTTCGCTGCAAAAAATTCCAAAGCAGCGCGAAAGAAAGACTTCCTTCTTATTGCGTTCGTGCCCTACGACTAGTAGTTCACTCACTCCCTTAGGAAGACTAAGGTCAATTCAGCTATCTCTCGGGCCTAACTATCCGAAGTGATACCCTCACTTTAAATGCCCTCACGGATACCTTCTTATACCCTTAGGAAGACTTAAGGGAGTTAACCAATCTCTATCTCTCTTTCCGCTGCTAACTGCAAAGGCACGTGAGGGAATGGTATGAATGAATTCGGGTAGGTAAGTAAGGCATAACAGCGGATATCCTAGAGATAGATAGATGATCTCGCCATTTTGTGCTGGCCCCTTAGATTAGAAGAGGATCCCCGCCTTGCTCACAGTATATGATATGACGTGCTAATGATGTTTCCGGATACTTTGGTGGAAGCATTCTTTAATCCTGAGGATTGAGGATAATCTGGCTTTCTTTGCAGAACAGTCGAGGAAGGAATCCTTATAGGATGATTAATATGGCTGCATTTACAGACGACGACCTATTCTTATTATTAGGTTATTAGGGACGAGGAGCATAATAGTCCTCTGTATGGCACAGGGACCAGCCAAGAAAGCACAATCAATAGAATCTGACCCAGGTTCTTAAGTCAATTTGATCACCCTGCAAAAACTTCGGCATCTGGATTTGGATGTACAGCATCTATCCAGGAAAAGATTTTATTCCAAGGGCGTAGCGTTCAATCTGCCTCACAGCTCGTAGAGGCACTGAAAAGTGATGGCGCAATCCCACTGTCTCATGGAGTGTTCCCTCAATCTCAGTCCAGTTCAGTCTTCCCACATATGGCTTGAGTTCCTTTCCCTTAGTTAAAAAGGATAGCTATTCAATCACAGTCAGTTTGCCGCACCGGTGCTTGCTCGCTCATAAGCATAAGAAGGAATTGCATCTTACCTGTACCTAGAACCGTCTATTACTAACTTGCCTCTTGCATTGTTGTAGAGGAGACTGGAAGCCTATAAATAATAGGAATGGCAAACTGGAACCTCATCCTTCAAAGGTTTGGTGTCTATGTGTCCTATTCGTAACGACCCCGACCTTGCGTCAGGGAAAGTGGCAAAAAGCCTAAGACTCTACGGGCTAGCCGGGCCTAAAGGAGCTTATCAAATTCCACCTATGTAGTGGCTCGCATTCAACAACTAAGAGTCTTCCTTCTCATCTCCTTATTTGGTTGGAATTCCATTCTTCTTCATTTCCCACCCTAGCCGCCCGCCCTTCCTTAACAAGATGGCTCGGAGCAAGCAAAGTCTTACGTTATCTACTATCTTTTTTTTTGCGCAGAAGGGGGGGTAAGCACACAATGAAATAGGTGGAGAGTCACATTTCTTTATAAAGCCCAAAGGCCCGTTTAGCCCTTCGGACTAAGGCGTGACCATAGGATCTCACAGTGTCGGAATGAGTTGAAGACGAGATGTGGTGTCCAGTCGGATAGGGCGAGGCGAGAAGGGGAACAAGGATCAAAACAGGCATGGTGCTTAGGGCGGCCTCTTTCATTTCCTGACGTTGGGTTCATTCGCGAACGAGACAAGTTTAGCTAGGAGCCTCCTTATTGCCCAGCCCCCTTCTTAGTTGCCGAAGTATAGGCCCGCGTGAGATCAAAGTAACCTGCCGTCCGTTCGCTTTGTTTTGGTCTTGACGTGCTTTGAAAAACATAAATATATTATTTGCACTAGAACACTGACGATAGACCCACCGGGAACACATTCACTACTAGGCATTGACATATTAATGCATAGCAATCAGGACATTGATCGATCTTTATGCTTCCCGGCAGCTATACAATCCGAATCGGCTACCAGTACCTATTAAGTTAAGACCGCTCGAGTTCTTGAGACCGGGGAGCCCCAGTGCAGGGCCAATTTCAGTGCCGGTTGGAGACCTGGTTCGAGATGCATATCTTGAAAGAGAGCCATCACCTCGCCCAACATCCCTTCCTTTTCTATAGTCAATTCGAGAGCCAAATAAATCCAAAAGCTTAATAAAAAAGCAGTTGATCTTGATCCAATTCCCGATGCATAGGGCGAAATCTGGTTGAAGCCCCCGGTCATTTTTAGTAGTGCTGCTCGCTATAAATATCTTTTTGAGGACAGCTGACGTCAAAAATTGTAGTTAATTATGAATCTTCTTCTCAGAAAGACCATCGAAGAAGAGCATATCCACCTTGAAGACCTTCTGGAAAGTCGCCTATGGAAAGAGCATACCCAACCAATATGAGCCTGTCCGAGACTTGCCATTCCCATGGAATAAAGTTTCCCTGCGTATTGATTCATTACCGACTGAACGGAATATGCTTGCTTCTATTCCCTCCCTACGAGCGATTAACCGTGATTGTATAGCTGTACGGAATCCCCTGGGGAGTTAAGGGATAGGTGAAAGAGGAGGGGGTGGAAGAACTACTTCAAGTCATCCATAAGATTCCATACCTTTCTGGCTATACGGAAGGGCGGAATGGATCATCAGGGGGTGGAAATTTACTCCAATTGGAATACTGGCTTTTCCATAGGGATTGCATGCCCATTTTAGGGATTAATCACTTCACGGGAGAGAACACGAGGGATGAGCGACGATCGGCCTACGTTTTGACTAGTCATCATCGGTTTACCCGCTTGCTGAAACCACCCTCCATAGCCGATTGGATGGTTGGATAGCCACTCAACTCTTCACTATACTTCCTGTATCCCACTCCCCTCTCTATCTCTCTCGACCCATTCACCGGAGTATGTTGGGCTGGAATGCCTCCATTCCCATCTCTTTATGATCTCTGGGCCTTCCCGATATTAGATATTCCCGGCGCAGAAGCATATTCATGCATAATACTCAAATAAGAATTTCCCCTCTCCATATAGGGGTAGGAATCCCTAGAAGAGGATAGAAGGTCATTTTGTCATCAGTGGAAAAGCATGCGTGATAAGGATACTCCTCTATGCGAATGTTCTAGCTTTCAAAGGACGGGGAGGAGGAAGGGAGTTTCGGGAACAAAGCCAGCCCCCGGATTTAAAAGTTAAGCCCTACCCTAGTAATATCTTTTCCCTATCTAAGCTATATCAACATAGCCAACTATAAAACTAATGCGCTTGTCAATGAATTCTTGGTGTAATACGTAAATGATTGGTGTCAGAATTTTTCACTGATCAGTCTCATCCGTGTAAGAATTTGGAATTCCTCTTCCAACTCGTCCCGGAATGGGCGTTATGGCAAAGAACAAGAAGAACACAATAGGAGGAATTTGTCCAATAGTAACAAATGGTGCCTCCACAGGTTGACATCCGATCCAACCTAGTAGTAAGCGATCCGCCAAAAGCAACCAAAATATTCCTTGGTGAATAGGGCGAAAACTTGAACTACGCACGTACATACTTTTAAAAAAAGGTAAAGCCAACAGACATATAAAAACAGGTGCTATTGCGGCTACACCTCCCGATTTGTCAGGTATACTACGAAGAATGGCATGGATCGGTAGGAAATACCATTCCGGCACAATATGAGGCGGGGTGGGCATCGGATTAGCAGGTATATAATTGTCGGGATGCCCCAAAACATTAGGAGCATAAAAAATCCAAATGGAAAAAAAGATAGCAAAAGCTACCCAACCTACTAGATCCTTTACATAAAAATAAGGGTAAAAAGAAATTTGATCCATCTCTGAATGTACACCCAATGGATTATTTGATCCATATTGATGCAATGCGGCCAGATGAAGAAGACTGGCGCCTACTAAAATAAAGGGGAGTAAATGATGAAGACTAAAAAAACGATTTAAGGTGGCATTGTCCACGGAGAAACCACCCCAAAGCCAAGATACTATGGTATCTCCTACTACAGGTATGGCGCTAGCTAAGCTTGTAATTACAGTAGCTCCCCAAAAGCTCATCTGACCCCAAGGTGGTACGTATCCTGTAAAAGCTGTCACAATCATTAATAGGAAGATTACAACTCCGATACACCGAACAAATTCCCTAGGACTGCTATAACTCGCATGATATAGACCACGAAAAATATGAAGGTGAACCACAATGAGAAACATACTTGCCCCATTAGCATGCATATAACGGAGCAACCAGCCCCCTTCAACATCTCTCATAACGTGTTCTACGCTGTTGAAAGCCAGATCCACATGAGGTGTGTAATGCATAGCTAAAAAAACGCCAGTCACTATCTGAATTACCAAACAAATACCAGCTAACGAACCGAAGCCCCACCAATAACTAAGATTGCTCGGGGTTGGATAATCTATCAAATGTTGATTAAGTGTGGAGGATATAGGTTGTTTTAGAAGAGATAATCGTTGGTTCCTTATAGTCATTTTTTTCTCTTTCCTATCGTGACAACTCTGGTTCCCCCACCTTTTTTTCGTTCTGGGGCCCTACTTAAAAAAAAAGAATAAATAATTTTTTATAGTACCTTTTCTTTCTATCCTTAGAAGTTGGGCGAGAGAAAGTCAATATGATATTTGCGTTGGTTTTTCCAACGAAACTAAGCACTTTTTTTTCTTTATCATTCGGAAGGCTCAGTCCCACACTCTGACTTCAATGATGGGAACAACCCCCGCACTCCGGCGCTCCAATGAACAACAGTTCTCCGCCTTACTTTATTTAGAATAAATAGTGGTCGATCCCTCGGGAGTTACATTCGTAACTTAATGTTATGTTCACGTTCACGCGGTGATATTATATCCAAGAGTACTACCCTGTACGTAGTCTATGTCTGGGGAGCATACTTGACAGGAGATAGACACAGGCGGTAGATAGGTCCCCCACTTCGATTCCTGCCCCGTTAGCATCTCCGATCCGAGATAAGGGATTACTCCGTTAGGTCTTTTCGGTCCGGAGCCGGCCGGTAATGGACCTACTTACCTTGCTTGTGGACCAGCTGCGGAGCTAACCCTTGTTTTATGGGTTTGGCGGTTGCTACCAAGACGATTTCTTTATGCCCATCAAAGGACCTCGAGATGCTAATCCACGAAAAACGATACGAGAAATTCGAAAGAACTCATATACGGAACGAGGGCGACCCGTGGAAATACATCGGTTTCTTACTCGTGCAAAGGAACTATTTCTTGGCAACTTGGACAACTTATAACGAAGTTTGTCCCGCATATCACTAGGAAGATCGGAATCTTTACAAAAGGCTTTATAAAGCTTTCGTCTCAATTCATATTTAGCCGCGAGCAATCTGCGTTTGTGATCTCGTATATTTCGCTTCTCCGACATCTCTTACTGAGTTTCTCCCTCATCTTTTTGCAAAAAGCCGCTCCACGGTGGTAAAGTCTCATCTTGTGTGTTGGCCGAAGTTACAATAGTCACATTGAACCCTCGAATATGCTCGAAGATCTCGAAATGATCTTCCAGTTCCGGGGAGAATTCGCAAAACTCCGTTTCCATCGAGAATTGAATGGAGTTTTCCCGTATTTCGACCGGAGAATCTAACAGAGACATTACTGTCGATATTCTGACCGAAAAATTAGACATTCCATGCCCTCGGAGAGTGCTTTGTCGTGCTAGGTCACTGACATATCCTTTGTCTTTTTTTGACCCCAAGAATGGATTGGATCGAAACGACTTTCCTGTCGAACCCCTTTGTGTCTGTATGAATTTCTGACCGCGCGGAATCTCCATAGCCAATTTTCCATTTTTAATTATTAAATCATAGGGTGCCTTAGGTACTAATCTTATTTCACACAATCCAGGAACTTCCATAACGTTGGCGTGATTCAGTTTGAGCAACGGATCCTGACGTGATACATCTTCGTAATGAAAATTGAGTGGAAACATAGTGATTGATTTCGACAATAAAATTCCCTCCAGACAGAAAGAGAGTCTTTCCAGCACGGAGTAGTGAATAACGAAAGTGAGATGTGCTTGGTTGTTGACCAACAGAAAGGATGCATGGGAAAAAGATTCACAAACGAATAAGATCTCGACGCCAGGGAGTTGAACCTGGAATCAAGCTTTGACGGAGCGGCGCACGCAACCTCGGTCATCTCGTCATAGGTAATTAGAGATCGTTGCCCATCACTCAGCGGTTTAGGAGTAGGAATCGTCTTTCGCTACCATGAGATGGAAGCGCTACAACGAAAGTGGTTCACATCACCTACGTACGTAATTTCTACAATTGCTTTTGACTAGTTAAGTTAAGGCTGCTTTATCTACCTCTCCTTAACAGTCGAGCATCGCTAAAGCCCTCTCTCTACCGGTCTACTATCTTCGTTCCTAACTAAACGACGGGTCGACTTGCATGTGTTAAGCATATAGCTGAAGTAGCATGATTGGAGGCTCTTAAAGCTTAGGCTACTTACTATAAGCTTCAACGCTTAGCTTACTATCAGCTTCAGGAAGCACAGGAAACCGAGCAGGGCAAGATCTCTATTCGGGGTGTGCAGGAAGAGGACCTCTTTCTCTTTCGTTCCTAAAGGATGATCTAGCTGTGGATGATGTCCCAGCTCGAGAGGTCAACCTTGTAATCTGCCTATTCTTCTTTCCTCTAGCGGGCTTTGTCTCATTCATTCTTCTATGTTTGAAGCGATACCTCTTACTCCAGAATAGTCACGCTTCCCTGCTGCGATTGAGGAGTTTATTAATCAATATCTGCTATTCTGCATCAGGTCTTTCCACCCGAAAGAAGAGCTGGCTTTGCCCTAGTAGAAAGTGATATGGATTCTTAGCTTTTGAGCAAGAGACTCTCATCCGGAGGACAGGTAAAGTCTAGCTGCCCATTCATTCTCTTCCGACTAGCTCTAACAGCCTGCCTGTTTGTTCTCAGTTGATTCAATAGCTGCGCTTACAAGAAAGAGATTCCTCTAAGCTCTAGAGAACTATCATCATCCACTCCTCAACAAAAGAGCCTATCTTTCTTTGATAGCACAGGGATTAAAGATAGGCTTCTTCAACAAGAGCGGAGTCGCTCACTGCTATCTTCTCCCTGCAAGAAAACGGATGCGCTTAATCAATCTTGTTCCCGAATAAATAATCTTACAGAGAGAAGAGCTCTAGCACCCGGGTCAGGAATAGCCTATAGGTTGAACCGTGTCCCGTAAGGTCACTTTACCAGACTGACATGTAACTACCCTCTTGTTGATCCGGTTGTTCTTATTCAAACCCTGTCGAGGGTGGATCTTGACCCGGGCTATAAGCAAACCATTGATAAACCTGCCGAGCCTTTGAACTGCAAGGTAGAGCTAAGGGCTCACATCTATCTCAAAAGAATCTACATCGATTTCCCATACAGGAAGGGAGCGGAAGAGATTGTGGATAACTTATGCTGCAAAGAGCAGTCCATTTTACCCGAATGTCAAATCACTTCTTCTTTCTATTTGGCTCTATATGGCCCGTTTTATTCTCCTCATGTGGCCTTCCGGTTGTTTTCTCACTCAGTAAGAATCTTGCGTGTAAGGTACGATGTTAGTCGAGTGAAAGGAGAGAGGAAGGAATTTCCAGGACACTCTCACATCGGGGGCGTCTCTTCTTTATTAAACCCTGAAATTTGGGGGATTCCATCAAGCCTGATCTGAGATTAATCAGAGAGATCACTTATATTGTCCGTTGTTCACAGCGAATTAGGGAATCGAGTTCTGAAGAGGTGCTCTGTAAGCTCTCGTTACAGAATGATGCAAAGCAAGTGGGAAAGGTACCGAAAGTAGTTATAGAAGCAAAGGAGCGAATAGACTCTCGGAAGGAGAGTGACAAGTTTAGCTTTCGGAACTGGGATTGATACTTTCATGCTAGGAGTTGAAGATGGCGCTGTCCAATCGCCTTGAATACCCTTTCTACTTACTATGAACTAAGGGTCCATAACATAAACTCAAAGAAAGACGCGCACATTGAACCCCTGACTGTCCAGCCCCGTTCGTTCGCATCCTAGAGTAAGCTCACTCCTTGGGTCTGGGCTTGTCTCCCACTTTACTGCCCCTTCGTTACGCTCCATGACATACTCCTATCTTCTTGAGAGTGACTGCCCCATGCATGGGAAAGATAAAGGTGACTTTAGCCTCCAAGGATAATATAGAGTCGAGAAGCGACTAAAATCTCGTATATATAGAGAGTAAAGCCGTTCCAATCTGCTATAGCAAGTCCTTCTTCACTGGAAGGATGGAACCCTGATTGGTATGCCAACATTTTTTATTGGTAGGTTGACCACATTGGAGGAAACTGGTTACCGGGCTTGTTACCATGTCTCCCGAGTGATGATCTCCTAAGTACATATGGCGTCAGATGTGATTCTACATCTCAAGTTTAGTGCCGCCCGAAGAACACTATTTTTTCTTTTTTAACTTATTGAACGAACCGGAATTCAAAGGAGCAGAACTGACTGCTGGTGGAGCAATCAACGGCTGATGGGAAGGTTGACTGACGATAGGTGTTTGGGTGGCGTGGAAGGCCATGATGTACGTTTTCTGTCTTGCTTTCTATTCTATAGAAGTGCCAATAGCCAATAATATAAAATCTTACTATTAAAATAGAGGGTAGTCTAGCGCGTAGTTTCAAAGAATGAAATTAATAGAATCAGCGATCTATGCCTTACTCAACCACCTCTTTAAGGTCTTCAGTAGTTAGGGGGCGCGGAGCCACTGTTATCTCCTCTTAGGGAGTCTGGTACCCACTCCTCTTCTCTTATTGGCTGGGGATGTACACAGCAGTCGAAGCAACGTATAATAAGCGTCGATCGCGATACGCCTTCGATCACCCGGATAGATTGAGTCAAGTAATGGCATCCACTGCCTTAACTGGCATGACATCAAAGAAAACTACCACTCCACTTTTAAAAGGAAGGCTTGCCTTACGGGCACTTGTTTGCTTTCTTGAAATGAGCTAGCTTAACTCTGATTGGGAAAAGGCGTAACCGCTGTTTGAGAGATAACTAGTTACTTTATTACCTAAAGTTCACTTATTTGTAGCCTACCACTAGCTTTATCTTTTTAGGAGGAAGCTAAGCCAAGTCCAAGATTATGCTGTAAGGCATCGATTTCCGGCCGATTGCCTTCTGCAAAGGTCTCATATTCTTTGACAGATTCTCTATAAAGAGTACGGTACGGATGAGAAGAACAGATAAGGGTCTTGCCCGATCTTCCCCTTACAGGTAGGATATGTGTTCGATAGGAACGTCCTAAAAATGTGGGGCGCGTTCCGTCTATATCAGTTAATATGCTGCTGGAGTTGGATTCTTTGAGCTGTTAAACAATAGATACATGGGGGTTTTAATAACGCCGGATCGGCTTATCAATAGTGAAAATAGAGTACAGCTGCCGTCCGCTTGACTCTTTTTGAGTAAGATCAGTAGGCGAGAAGCTCACATCCGGCTCCATAGAAGACATAAGTATTTACGATGCTTTGAATAGCAATCTTTCGTACCCCAGCAAGTCTATTGATGGGAAAGCTTAATAGAGTGACCAAGCTAAGACCTTAGACGAAGAGAGTGTCCAACCAATCACGCCAAGCAGCCCTGCACTAAGCAAGTCGTAGTCCCAGCTTTTTTTTTCTCCGGAAGAGTCCGCCTTTTTAACGTGTGATTTCCCCTCCAGGGTAGGAATAGGGATGTTTTTAGTACAGATCTTTTAAGCGAACCACTATTAAGAGTATTTGATTCAGGATCATCTGATTTGGATGAGCCAAATCCTTTCCATTGCCATTCAACAAGCCCATGCTGTTGTGGTAATCATTCTTTATTATTAATTAATAAAGTAATTATTAATTAATAAAGTAACGGGGATTCAAAAAAGAATAAACCATAGCTCCGTTGACTCTTTCAAAAAATATCCTCGTAAAGAAGAGGGAACGTAACGATAGGACTTCTTATTCATAACACAGGAAACGGACTCTTCTTGGAATTTGTACTTCCTTTGTTTAGTTAGTAAGAATAGGCCGGGTCTCCCAGTGTAGGACTGCTCCCATTCATTTGGAAAGTTAGAGCATCTCCTGATTCGATGATCTATTGAACTACGGCCGCTCCTACTTTCTTCTTAGTGGTTTGGTACTCCCCTTTTTTAATAAGTAATTTTAATAAGTAATAAGGGCTCTTTATCGCTAATGGAAAGCCAGTGCATGAAGATCTATTCCCCTCGTCCTACGACCTTCCCGCCTAAGGGGAAGGGGGTGGATTGAGGCCTTTAGTTCGTGTTCCCTGGCCAAAATGGGGAAATCACACACGGAAATCAAGTCTAGCTCCACCCGGGCTTCCACGAAAGAACAATAAAATTAATTAAGTAAAAAAGGAACGAAGTCACTCGCCCTATAATAGAATAGTGAAAGCTGGAGAGGAACGAAGGGATGGGGTATTCGTGATCCCAGGCAAGAAAGAGAAAAAGTCCCATCTAGCACTATAAGTTCCTCGGATGTGAATTGTCGTTCCGGGATGCTAGACTAAAGTATGCGGGCACAAGCACCTGAGCAACAGGAGCCTTCTATTGTGACTGACTCTGGACCTGAGTCACCAAAATCAGCTACACGAAGCCCTCAAAGTCCGAAAGGTGTCAGAGAAAGCCCAAGGCCCACGACCCAGAGAGTGCCTTCGTCAACAAAGAGTGATAAAAGCAGCTCTATCAATCAGAGAGCAACAATATATTCAAAAAGAGGTCTCCCTATACGGCTGCTTGCTTATTGGCTATTGTCACTATTGAATCAGAATTACTGTATCAATGAAAATTAAAATCTCGTATTGTAGTCAAAGACAACATAGTACTCGTGCGAAAAAAATCCCATTTCTTTGTAGGACAAAAGCCAACCTAAAAAAAAGTCTTTCTTTTCTCGGCGAGTGAGGTTTCGGCCCCCCTTGTTGAGCGTGGCTTTCAAGCGGAAGAACTGGTGTTCGTACGCCCGATAAAGAAGATATTGTTATGTCAAAAAGTGTACCTAGAATAGGAACTAGAACGCTTCAACTTGGCCACTGAAGAAGGCGTAGGAGCTGGGCGAAGCGGTAGCGAAGCTCAGGTGGTGATGCAAGTGCGCGGTGAGCGTAGTAGCCCCCTCGGGCATGCTCTTTGTACAACCAAGCGAAGAGCTAGTGAGGGCCGGAATGGAATATCGTATGTAGTGTAGAATCGGATCTGAAGCTCTTTACTAGGATTGGAACAAGCGAGGAACGAGTGACCACAAGCTCCGCTTAAGCGCTCGACATGCAGTTAGCTTAAAACATGTTCATCATGTGGCCGAGCGAAGCGCACCTGCGTGAAGCAGCCTAGCATCACTTTAGATAGGAGCAGAATGGATGACTTACAACTGAAAGTAAGTTCTTCGGATCGATATATCGTACGACGTAATGGAGATCTTGGTCTAGGTCCGGTGGTTCGCAGAATTCGGTCGGGACCTAACGATGTTCGATTCGTCACATGAACGGGAGCGGACGATTCCCTCGTCTCTCCCTTTTTCGGGGAATGGCAGCAAGCAATCACAAGCAAGTGATTGAATGAGTGGGGGGCTCCGAAAGCACATGCGGGATAAGCAGGTCTTTCAGGAGACGGTCTAAGGGTCCGGTCTAGAAAGAAAAGATAACTCTCAACAAGCTGGAACTAATCAAGATCAATAGGAAGAGGAGTTAGCTATAAATTAATTTTTTTGACAAAGTTCATGCCACGACGATCTATATGGAAGGGCTGTTTTGTTGATGCATTCCTGTTGAAGTTGAAAAAGAGACAAACACTCATGTTTCAGCTCCCGGATCTGCTTGGATTATCGTATAATAAGAGGAGCCGAGCCGTCTTAGGAAATGACTGAACTTAAAAGACAGATGCCACCTCTGCGAGGGAGTCACTTGTCTGATCTTGCGGTGCACTCACTCCCGTTACGAGAATGAAATGACGCCCCAGCTCGACTCGAGACCAAGACTCCTTCCTTACAACTCGCACCAATAGCGGCACTGAGCGGCCGGAGATTGATTGAAAAGGCAGCCGCCCCTCCCCCCCTAGCCGCCTACCTACTCGTGCTCGTATCTCGATCGGAGGTTAAGAGTGTGGTCCGGCGGAAAAACAGAAGTAGTCCGTATCAAGTGATACGTTAATTGCTCAGTAGTGCTTCGCCACTACCGTAGCTGGCGGAAATAGCTTAATGGTAGAGCATAGCCTTGCCAAGGCTGAGGTTGAGGGTTCAAGTCCCTCCTTCCGCTCTTGGCTTCGTCGTTTAGTGGTAACGAGTAGAGTAGGCATCGCCTCTCGATCCAATCCGTCTTTCCCTGGCCTCCCCAACACACTCTTGATACGAAAGAAACCTCCCGCCATAGAATAGAGAAGAAAGAGATCTAAAGTCTGGGTCCCCTCGATCACCCTTCCCTTGAACCTGAACTGGTCGAGAGAGATGAACCCGCACCACATTTGATAACCTTCGAACTGAAACCCCCAACTAGAGATGGAATTCCAGAACCTCAACAACTCGTTAAATTTGACTAATGGCCGAAGTCCTTCTTCGCGCACAGCCAGACCTTCTGCTCGATTGTTTGTTGCGGAAGAAGGCTGGAATCTGTCTCTCCGGATAGAATGTGATCTCTATCTCTCCACTCCCCCTCCCCGACTTCCATTGAAGTAAGGGCCCTTGCTGGATTGCTGTCTTCCGCCATTCAATGCTGTTGTCAGTTTGTTTGTTGAAGTCAGACAGACAGCTTTGACACTTCCCGTGCTCTTACAATCTCTTTTATAAGAGAAAGAGAGATGGAAGAGAGTTTCACCAGGTTAGACCACTAGAAGGAATGGAATGATGGCTTACACCACTGGGATAGGAGCTATTCCACCAAGATCAAATGAGGGCCAACTAGGGGACTTAGCCAAAGGATTCCAATTAACTTTTTCAAGGTACCTCTCTTATTAAAAGGCTAGTTAAGAAAGATAAAAAGAGAGTTGGAATGCATCGACAGCTTTTCCTGCGCTTACTCCAATAGACAAAGAAAGGAGGGCAACTTAGCCGGCTAAACGATACCCAAATGGTCAACCCCCGCTGCTTAACCGGAATCGAAGACTAGAAAGCTAACACAGAATAGGTTAGGTACTTTACGGAATATGGATGTAGTACTGAACAGCTAATGGAAAGCGTACGGGATCTACGGGCTAAGAGATTTTTCCACCTCAAGCCAAAGGAAATTCAACCTTTGCCGATAGACCAATCAATGGTGAAACAACAAGCACATAAACTCGACCTTCAGCCCTTGCTTCGGGAGGGAGTTTATCAATACAAGGATTAGGATCTGAATGAAAGGCTTACTGAAAGTCTTATGCCTTAGGGTGAAAGACCCCAATCCACTCGATACAAGACTTACAACACAAAGAATCCCTACAAGAAAAGAAGGAGACTTTACCTTTACTTAGAGAGGGGCAAATGAACCGAAAAATTATAACTTGAAAAAGGCGTAATTCCTTACTCTAGCAAGTCAGTGATAAAAACCTGACTCTAACAAGTAAGCAAGTAAACTACCTTTCGTTGGGAGAGTTTTTCCTTAAGTTTCTTTCATGCCTCTTCAATCGATATCGAAGAAGGTCACAGAGGTACTAGGCAACAAGAACATGCCATAAAATGCATTATGGAAAGCCTTAGGACGGAATTCTATTATTTTTAGTAGTAAGTAAGAGTAAGGAGCAAAGCGTTCAGGTAGAATATGCGCAAGAAAGACTAGAGTTCATAAACCGGCGGATAGGGTCAGAGGTTAGCATTCCTGCAGTTAAGTAGGACGAATAGTAACTTTTCTGATACTATTTGATGAGAGATAGGCGAGGCGGGAGTCAGCGAGACGTAGCAAGTAACCCTTCACATATAGGATTGTCCTGACAGACGGTATGCAATCATATGTGCCCAGAACTCATGGTCCATCAGAAGTAAAGAGGCCTTTGAAAGAACGAGCCCAACTAAAGAGGGGGGATAAGTTTTTACATTTACAGAAGTAAGTGGGAATTGATATCATAGGCTAAGTTAGACCAAAAGCTGCAAATTTGGTTTGGAAAGGGTTCGGTTCACTGAAGAAGGTACAACCGGAGGAGAGAGAAGAACCTCCAAAGGAGTATTCTAGTCTAACAGCAATGGTGTAGTACCACTTATACCACTCAATAAGTAAATGGTCAATTATGCGCACTAAGATACAATAAAAGAAGTCTTCATCTTCTTTACTTTAAAAGTAGGGGCGGGGAATTTCAAATCTCTAGTGGGCGAAGCGGAGATAAAGGTGCTTCTATAAAGCTAAATCGGTTTAGCCTAGGAGACGTGAAGAAAATAACTCCCTTAAGAGCTAAGAGCGGCTGATTCTGTAAGAGCTTCTTCTTCCTCCACTGATCACTCCCTTTGGGAAAGAAGATTCCGAGTTGAAATCGCCTGGCCGATGTCACATCAAAATGATTAAGACGATTCTTTCTCCCTTCGATCATTATCCACTTCAACTAGAACTAGGAGAGGACTTCCTCCCCAGCCCGAATCCGAATCTTAAGCTTAAACAAAATCATTCCTGTCCTCAGCACCCGAATCATTCCTATCTGAATCTCCATACGCCGCATTTGAATCAGAGTACGGAGGTGCGGCAGGTGGTATCGTAATCGTATAAGAAAATCAAGGTTTCATTTCACATTCATCCCCCCTGACAGATAATAAGTTATTAAGGCAAGGAAGTAACTTCTTGCACAGATTACCCGCGACACTCTTTGCTTTATGGCTTACAGGAGTACTTGACTAGCCTGCTTGACTGATCTTACAGTTCTCGACTCAGCAGGGAATCAATACAACCCCCCTCTGTATAAAACCTTAAGTGAGCGGTGCGAGTCTACAAAGAAGACTTTCCATCTTCCTTCTTTGGCGCTGCTGGAGATGCCCCACAAGGCCTTCTTTCTCAAGATTTCACGCGGTGAACAAAAGGAAGCAACGCCGCTACAAGCAATAGAAAGCAACGTTTATTAATCCATTTCAGTAGGTGGCGGTGTACACTAAGTATCAACAAAGGACGCTTTCTCTCACCCAGCCCTTTGGAGGTGTTAACTCTTCTCCTTCTCCCTTATCCTTCCGCCACTGGCTCAACGAATTCTAGTAATTTGTTCTAACCCAAGTGTGGACTCGTTCCTAACGCCATAACCATTTTTTTCCTTTATTTCTCCTCGTACAAGCAACCCTATGTCTGTCTGTATAAATGGCCCTAACATTGCGTTCTAAGCGCCAATCTCGATTCTCCTCGCAGTTCTCCCTTGAACCTCTAATCAAAAGTCTAGCTTCAACCTTCTCTATCTAAGTAAGAGGAGATAGTAAGCAAGATCGGATCGTAGCGTAAAAAGTCTTGCTTCTCTTATTAAATTTCATCCGGCTTTTCTTATAGAATATATTTATCTCACTTATGGAGTTTTGAATTTCCCATCCTGCATCGCTTCTATTCCTAAGGCAGTTCATTTGGGCAAGTCCCAGAAAAAGAAAACGGAAAAAGAGGCAAGGCAGAGTGAAAGGAAAGGCGGATTGACTAATTGGTTGAATAAGTTCCGGAGGGGAGGTTCACAGAAGGCATGTTCCCATCCATAAGCAAGGAATTAAAAGGCCCATAATATCTACTAACGACTGTGGTTGGGGGGAAGATGTAGGAATCGAAAAAGTCTTCATCTTCCTAAACGGAATTCCGAGCTTAGGTCCCCGCGCAGGGGTGATCTTTCTCAGACCTTTCTCCGGAGACCGTAATAAAGAGTCTTTGCTTACCTTACATTATAAAATAAATAAACGCGCTTCACTCTAAGGTAAGGAGTGAAGAATGAAAATAGGATTCACTGCCACGAACGTTAAAGAATCTTCCCTCGAACTTTCTTTCCACTAAATTCTTACTACGAAAGGGCTGTTTTTCAAAGCTTTATCATAGGGGGTGGAAGGAAAGAACTTAAAATACAAGAAGATAGACTTTTCCATCGTAAAGTGAACCAAGAACGGAAGTAACTTCACTGGCTGATAGGATTGACTTTACTCGCTCAAAGGCTAATCGCCAACCAACAGAGATAGAAGTTAAGGAATTCCGCCCTTTTGGGGCCAGTCACTCGATCTAAGAAATATAGGCCATCAACCAACTCCTCCTAAAGTCTTTGATATTCCCTGCGAATAACCTGGCCTGGATGCACTCCTGCTGGGCTTGAACCCTACTATTCAAGTCATCTACATAGGCATGATCTAGCTTCTTTCTCATTAAACCGGGCGCGTTTAGATAAGTTTTTATTTGAAGGCCATGTTTTCACTTTTCTTTCACTTGGCGATCGCTCATGGCTAAGATAGGTAGGTCCAGAGCTAGCTAGTGTTCAGAAGTAACTTAAGAGATTGAATATGGGAGAGGAATAGCCCTAGGATCCGGATCTGTCTTATTGACCGGCTTTGGTCGAGCTACCGCTACATTTCAGGAACGGTCGCAGCCTACATTACTTGTCTCCCTCTTCTCAAGGAAGTGAGTCTCAGACCGTATGTAGTTCTCGGTCCTTTTTTATAAAGTTCCTGACAGGTGCTGGCTCTTCACTCCAGCCCTGAAGTATTCTGCGAGCTCCTTCTGTTTAAGTGGGCCCTTGGTCAAGGAGCTTTTCTGAAAAAAAAAGCAAAAACGCATCTTGTGTCGGGTTAAGGGCTTAGTGTAACCCTATTTCTTCATTTGTAGTCTAGGGCTTTGCTTGGCATTGGGCTTTAGTTAAGCCTATATCCATTTCAGAATAGGATCTTTTATGTAGCCCAACTCTTTGAATTTGGATAGATCCGGAGGACAGGACCTTGGCCTTCTTGCATAGACTTGGGCTTGCTTTGATGATGGGTAGGCTTGTCGTGCTTTTGCCCCCCTATCTAATCAGGGGGCTTTCATCGAGGCTGGAAGACCAAGATGCGAATCACATGCTTATCAAATTAAAAATGGAATCATTTTCAGGGTTTCAGAGATAAGATAGTGAGGCTTTGCCTATACGAAGAATAGGCCTTCCCTATAGTACTGGGGCTACTAGGCAATCGGACTTTTCCCACTACCGGGACGACTATTTACTTCCTTACTTAAGGACTTAATGATCCATGGAGGAAGCAAGTCTAGAGAGAAGCATAAAATAAATAAGGTATAGAGCACCCTACATACCTTGCTCAGAGAGAGGCAAAGACAAGTGCTGTTGAGGTACCGGTTCAACCAAGTGCCCAAGCAGCAACAATAACTTAAATACGGCTGAAGACATATATTTCACCCGGGCCCAGAAAATAATCTGACATTAAGTCCAAAGATCCGGGGTAGGGATGATTGACACGTTGATTTTAGTACCCCTTAAATGAGATGGTAGGTTCGTATGTTTTTGTGAAAGCTCGGCTCCTGTTATTGCTGATGTCCAGTCATCCACATTTTTATTCCTTGGAAAAGAAGGCTAACTGCTTGTTGGCTGGGAGCGAGCGGTAAGTCCATTAGTTCGATGATTCTTCTTCGCCATCGAAGGCTTGTTCAATAAATCTCCTAAACAAACAGTAGGAATTTTATAATCAAACGACCTAACTTATTGTTTTGTTCACGCTCTAAGGAAGTGACTTGTTCAGCCTCTGCTGTTCTTGTTTACGACTCTACTGCTATTGATTAATCCGCTGGGATTGGAATGCTTGACTTGCTTTCAAAGCCTTTCTAGGCTAACTCTTAACTAAGTCCCAACAACGGCTAGCGAAGAAACAGTAGGGCTTAAGGCAGCGAATGACCTGAGGGTAGGCAACTCAATAGAATAATTAAGCAGCCTGGCTTAAAGTCTAGGACTTCCTAACTGCTTGATTTATAAGTCTTATTTGTTTTATAAGACGGGAATGAATCGCATATGTTGGTTGAGAATTACTCGGGAATTCTTTTATAGTTACTTTGCCAGGTTATAGGGGGCTACTCTTCTTTTTTGTCAATCGAGCCGCTTTCCCTCATTCCACTCGTCCAGCCTCTTCGCGAACTTGTACAATCGATGCCACAAAGATAGTCAACTCAATTATCGAAGAAATAAGGAAACGGGCGACGATTTGGCACCAGATATCCGGAGGTGTGGAAAGAGCGGCGGTGAGAAGCGGAAAAACCATCAAAAAACGACGATTGTTCGTGAAGGTTTCCACAGAAAGACCCCTTGGTTCTGGCAAACAGATCACAATTACAGGTACCTGAGAGCATACCGATGGAATGAACGAAATACGAACAGTTAGCATAATATGGTCATAGATCTTAGGTTGTAACTTGATCATGAGCGAATTTGTTGATGTTGCACCCACGAAGTATAGAAAGTACCA